TAGAGTTTAGGGTTGAGATTCAAAAAAAAAAAAAAAATAGACTAACCCCTACTATGAACTTAGTAACCATATAAATTAATAACCAACTTATTGCTTCGTATTGTCAAGATCCCAAGAAACAGTCACTATATGGGTGGATCGATCATATAGTTGTAGCAACTGAAATTTTTTCCATAAAAAAGAAATCTGATTATGGGCTGTGAAGCAAAAATAAAGGGATGTGGATAAATGGAAGGATGATAGAAAGAGAGAACAAAAATATCAATGATATATGATTCCAATATGTATGGTCTATGAATCAACTCATAAAAGGCAGTGTGATAAAGCATTAATACTGATATAATCAATACTGATATAAATATATAAATGAAATATAAATAAATATATAAAAAAAAGAAAAAAAAAATAATAAATAATAAAGAATAAAGAGCCTCGGGTTAATAAAAACTGAGGAGATTGACTCGGGAACGAATTTTGCCGGAAGCTCCATTGCAGAGTTCAGGCCTAACCATTAATGGAGAAGCTATGGGAACGACGAAACCTGTGACTGCATAGGATTCTATTGAAAACGAATCCTAATAATTCATTGGGTGGGATGGCGGAACGAACCAAGAAAAAATTGATTTATTCTGAGAGGTGTCATGAATTGACTGACACTACGAATGAAAGAGTCAATATTCGCCCGCGAAATCTTTATTTATTGGATTACAATTTTTGGCGCGATTCGATAGAGGTAAAAATAAGGATTCATTATATTCTACGTTATATTCTAAAAAAAGAAGCATTTTTTATATTTTCTATATCTAATAATATACACGTCTAGCTGTATATTTTGTATATACATCTTCCTTTGTAACAAATTAAATATCAATAAATGCCATTCATTACTTATAATTACTTATATTAATTATTATAAATATAATAATTTATTATTATTATATTTATAATAATTATACATGCGTATCTGTAATATTATTGAATCGTTTCATTCGCGAGGAGCTGGATGAGAAGAAACTCTCATGTCCGGTTCTGCAATAGAGATGGAATTAAGAAACAACCATCAACTATAACCCCAAAAGAACCAGATTTCGTAAACAACATAGAGGAAGAATGAAGGGAATATCTTATCGAGGCAATCATATTTGTTTCGGCGGATACGCTCTTCAGGCGCTTGAACCCGCTTGGATCACAGCTAGACAGATAGAAGCGGGGCGGAGAGCAATGACACGATATGCGCGTCGTGGTGGAAAAATATGGGTACGTATATTTCCCGACAAACCTGTTACAGTAAGACCTACGGAAACACGTATGGGTTCGGGAAAGGGATCCCCCGAATATTGGGTATCTGTTGTTAAACCGGGTCGAATACTTTATGAAATGGGCGGAGTATCAGAAACTATAGCCAGAGCAGCTATTTCAATAGCTGCGTGCAAAATGCCTATACGAACTCAATTTGTTATTTCACGATAGGGATGTAGAACTAAACAAAAGGGATATTGAGGATGAAAAAACAACCGCAGGTTTATTCTGGACGGACAATATTTCTTTTTTTCCTTCATCCTTTGCATTGAAATAACAGATTCAAATAAAAAATATATGATTCAACCTCAGACCCTTTTGAATGTAGCGGATAACAGCGGAGCTCGAGAATTGATGTGTATTCGAATCATAGGAGCTGGTAATCACCGATATGCTCATATTGGTGACGTTATTGTTGCTGTAATCAAAGAAGCAGTGCCAAATATGCCTCTAGAAAGATCAGAAGTCATTAGAGCTGTAATTGTACGTACATGTAAAGAACTCAAACGTGACAACGGTATGATAATACGATATGATGACAATGCAGCGGTCGTCATTGATCAAGAAGGAAATCCAAAAGGAACTCGAGTTTTTGGTGCGATCGCTCGGGAATTGAGACAGTTGAATTTTACTAAAATAGTTTCATTAGCTCCCGAGGTATTATAAATACTAGTAGATGACACTATGATATAGTAGGCTATCTGAAATAGATCAAATTAATAGATTGTGTCTCACGCATATACTTTTTAAAATTTAATAATTCAAAAAAAAAAAAAAAGAAAAAAGAAAACATGTTGATTATATCAAAATTAGGAGGCACAAAAAATTATAGTTCGTTATGGGTAGGAACACTATTGCCGATATAATAACTTCTATAAGAAATGCTGACATGAATAAAAAAGGAACGGTTCGAATAACATCTACTAATACCACCGAAAACATTGTTAAAATACTTCTACGAGAAGGTTTTATTGAAAATGTTCGGAAACATCAGGAAAATAACAAATATTTCTTGGTTTCAACCCTGCGACATAGAAAGACTAGGAAAGGAATATATAGAACCGTTTTAAAGTGTATCAGCCGACCCGGTTTACGAATTTATTCCAACTATCAACGAATTCCTAAGATTTTAGGTGGAATGGGAATTGTAATTCTTTCTACTTCTCAAGGTATAATGACAGATCGAGAAGCTCGACTAGAAAGAATTGGAGGAGAAATTTTGTGTTATATATGGTGATCCTCCTCCTCTGGTATCCTAATTTTATCTCTAACTTCCCATTTGTGAAATAGAGAGGAAAAGTGAGTTATATACCTCTTCCTTCATTAGTTGATACTTCAAGGGGGTTACCTGGAATGAAAGAACAAAAATTGATTCATGAAGGTTTAATTACTGAATCACTTCCCAACGGTATGTTCCGGGTCCGTTTAGATAATGAAGATCTAATTCTAGGTTATGCTTCAGGGAGGATCCGGCGCAGTTTTATACGGATACTACCAGGAGATAGAGTAAAAATTGAAGTAAGTCGTTATGATTCAACCAGAGGACGTATAATTTATAGACTTCGCAACAAAGATTCGAACGATTAGGTGATTTTTTAAACATTCCTTTCATGGGGACACAATTCGAAGTTAAAAAAAAAATATTCAAGAAACTTATTTTCTTCAAAAGAGTAGATTCAGAATTAAGGTAAGGAATAAGAAATATGAAAATAAGGACTTCTGTTCGTAAAATTTGTGAAAAATGTCGACTGATCCGTAGGCGCGGACGAATTATAGTGATTTGTTCCAATCCGAGACATAAACAGAGACAAGGGTAATCTTTCTAAAAAAGAACTTTCTTTTCTAAAGGGGAGGACCCATGTAAGAATAAAAGATCTGTTTTAACATGAAATGGATATCTCCGTATCTTTTCTTTCTGTATATTTCTGACTCATATTTATGAGACGATAAAATATGACAAAAGCTATACCAAGAATTGGTTCACGTAGGAATGGACGTATTGGTTCACGTAAGAATGGACGTAGAATACCAAAAGGAGTTATTCATGTTCAAGCGAGTTTCAACAATACCATTGTAACTGTTACAGATGTACGAGGTCGGGTGGTTTCTTGGGCCTCCGCGGGTACTTCTGGATTCAAAGGCACAAGAAGAGGTACACCCTATGCTGCTCAAGCCGCAGCGGTAAATGCTATTCGTACAATAGTGAATCAGGGTATGCAACGGGCAGAAGTTATGATAAAGGGCCCTGGTCTCGGAAGAGATGCAGCATTACGAGCCATTCGTAGAAGTGGTATACTATTAAGTTTAGTACGTGATGTAACACCTATGCCACATAATGGGTGTCGACCTCCTAAAAAAAGACGTGTGTAGAAATAAGAATTAAACAGATTTCAAGAGAAATAAATGATTCAATGATCTGATCAAATATTATAATAATACTTATTATAGTATGGTTCGAGAGGAAGTAGTAGGATCCACTCGAACACTACGGTGGAAATGTGTTGAATCAAGAGTAGACAGTAAGCGTCTTTATTATGGTCGTTTCATTCTGTCCCCGCTTATGAAAGGTCAAGCCGATACCATAGGTATTGCCATGCGAAGGGCTTTACTTGGAGAAATAGAAGGAACATGTATCACACGTGCAAAATCTGAGAAAGTAGCACATGAATATTCTACGATAGTAGGTATTGAAGAATCAGTACATGAAATTTTACTAAATTTGAAAGAAATTATATTGAGAAGTAATCTGTATGGAGTTATAGACGCATCCATCTGCGTCAGGGGGCCTAGATACGTAACCGCTCAAGATATCATCTCACCACCTTACGTGGAAATAGTTGACACGACACAACATATAGCTAACCTGACGGAACCAATTGATTTGTGTATTGAATTAAAAATCAAGAGAGATCGCGGATATCGTATGAAATCCGCAAATAACTCTCAAGATGGAAGTTATCCTATAGATGCTGTATCCATGCCTGTTCGAAATGCGAATCATAGTATTCATTCTTATGGGAATGGGAATGAAAAACAAGAGATACTTTTTCTAGAAATATGGACGAATGGAAGTTTAACTCCTAAGGAAGCACTTTATGAAGCTTCTCGTAATTTGATTGATTTATTTATTCCTTTTCTACATGCGGAGGAAGAGGACATTAATTTCGAAGAAAATAAAAACAGGTTTCCTCTACCCCTTTTTACCTTTCAAGATAGATTAACTAATCTAAAGAAAAACAAAAAAGGAATTCCATTGAAATGTATTTTTATTGACCAATCAGAATTGCCTTCCAGGACCTATAACTGTCTCAAAGGGTCCAATATACATACATTATCGGACCTTTTGAATAACAGTCAAGAGGATCTTATGAGAATTGAATTTTTTCGAATAGAAGATGTAAAACAGATATTGGACACTCTACAGAAGTATTTCGCAATTGATTTATCTAAGAATAAGTTTTAATTTTAAATCCATTGTAATTATTTCATCTTCTTTTTATAATAGAAAAAAAATTAGAAAGAAAAAAAGAATAAAATTAGTTTTTAATCTTTGGCACGATCCGTATTTTCCCGGAATGGATCATAATAAAATTAAATTAATGTCTCTAGGGAATAATCACTTCAAAGTAAATCTTTCCTAGATACCTACATCATGGTATTTAACAGTTGAATCAATTTGAAAAAGACCTAAAGTTAGGGAT